TTTTTTTTTTTTTTTCTTATTTTAACCAATTGATCAGGAAGGATAGAGGGGCGTAAAGGAAGCATATGTTTATTATCCTCGAAATGTAAGTTTTCCTCTTCTGTCTGTAAAAAGGGAATAAATAAATCAATCAAATTTCGGGAGGCCTCCTGCAGTGCTTCTTTAGGGGTTAAACTTCCATTGGTCCATATTTCAAGAAAGAGGATCTCGTGTTTCTCATTTCCAGTCCCATAAGAATGAATACTATGATTCACATTTCGAACAGGCATGAAGATAGCATCTATAGGATAACTTCCATCTTGGACGTTATTGGATGTTTTTATAAGATATCCACGATTCCTCTCGATTTGTAATCGAATACACAACTCAATTGGTTCCGTCAAGCTAGCTATCTGCTGTGTATTATCAATGATTTTTACATAAGGCGGTGCGATGATATCTTTGGCGGTTATATATCCGGGGCCCCTAGCACAAATGGCTGCCTCACACGTTCCATATAGATTACTTCTCAATACAATTTCTTTCAAATTCATTAAAATTTCATGGACTGATTCTTGAATACCCACTATGGTAGAATATTCATGCGGTATTTTCGCGGATTTTGCGCGTGTGATACATGTTCCTTCTATTTCTCCAAGCAAAGCTCGTCGCATCGCAATGCCTATTGTGTCAGCTTGACCTTTCAGAAGTGGAGATAGAATAAATCGTCCATAAGAAAGACGTTTACTATCTGCTCTTGATTCAACACACTTCCACTGGAGTGTCCGAGTATCTATTCTTACTTGCTCTCGAACCATAATAATATTATTTGATCAGATCATTGAATCATTTATTTCTCTTGTTTTTCTTGCTGTTCAAATCTCTTCAATTTTTATTTTTACACACGTCGTTTTTTCGGAGGTCTACAGCCATTATGGGGCAAAGGAGTTATATCCCGTACAAAAGTTAATCGTATACCACTTTTGCTAATAGCTCGTAATGCTGCGTCTCTCCCGATACCGGGACCTTTTATCAAGACTTCTGCGCGTTGCATCACTACTGTACGAATAGCGGTTACTGCTGTGGTTTCAGCAGCAAATGGCGACGCTTTTCGTGTACCCCGGAATCCACAATTACCGGCAGAGGACGAAGAAACCACTTGCCCTCGTACATCTGTAACAGTCACAATGGTATTATTAAAACCTGCTTGAACATGAATAACCCCTTTTGGTATTCTACGCGTACTTTTACGTAGACGTCGGGTCCTACGTGAAAGCAATTTCAGTCTCGCTTTTGCCATATTTTATCATCTCATAAATATGAGTCAGAGATCGATGGATCTATCCATTTTTGAATATCGGGCCTTTCCCGAGGTTGATTATCCTTGTCTTTGTTTATGCCTTGGGTTGGAACAAATTACTCGAATTCGGCCCTGACGGCGTATTAATCGACATTTTTCACAAATTTTACGAACAGAGGCTCTTATTTTCATATTTGCCGACTTTTCACCTTAATTCTGAATCTACGTCTTGGAAGAAAATAAGTTTCTTGAAATTTGGCATCTCGAATCATATTGAATGAATGTTGAAAATGTTGAAGTTGAAAAAAAAATACCGAAACTTTTGATTCTTATTTTTTGCAAAGTAAAGAATTCGACTAATTGAAGACTCATTGTATTATAATAAACCTAAGTGGTAGCTTTCCCGAAATATAACCGAGAATTAGATCATTATTATCTAAATGAACCAAAAATATATCGTTGAGAACGGATTCTTTAATTCAACTTTCCAGAATCAATTTATGTTTTTCAGTTAAACGAAAACCTCTTTTATGCCGGATCCACTTCTTTATTATGGACGATCTAAACCCATAGATGTCGTTTTCAAAGATGAGGTCGTAGATGAGAGACGATATTAGACAACCTGTCCCCTTTCTTTGTCACAAATAGAAAGTTGCGAATTTCATTTGGATATTAGAAGGATTACCAGATATAACACAAACATTCGCCACCTATTCTTTCTAATCGAGCCTCTCGGTCTGTCATTAGACCTCGAGAAGTCGAAAGAATTACAATCCCCATCCCGCCTAAAATTCTAGGAATTCGTTGATAGTTAGAATAGATTCGTAGCCCGGGTCGACTGATGCGTTTTAAATTTAAAACTTTTCGATTTCTATAAGGCTCGTTCCGATTCCTTCTATAGCGTAGGGTTAAAACCAAAAAAGATTTGTTGTTTTCGCGATGTTTTCTCACGTTTTCGATAAAACCTTCGCGTAAAAGTATTTTAACAAGACTTTCGCTGAGATTCGTAAATGCTATTCGAACCACTCTTTTTGTATTCATCTCAGCATTTCGTATCGAGGTTAGTATATCAGCAATAGTATCCTTAGCCATAATGAATTAAAGTATTGGTCCCTCCCAATTGTGATATAATCAACATGTTTTTCTTGTTTTTTCTTTGGTTATGACTATGCATTTTTCAAGGTATATGCGCGAGACACAATCTACTAACTGAATCTTAATTGATTTCTTTCAAATAACTCCTCTAAACATAACTATATTCTTTCTGGAATGATATTATGATGGAACTAGATTAGGGTCTCATTTTATAATACTTCGGGAGCTAATGAAACTATTTTAGTAAAATTGAACTGTCTCAATTCCTCTGCAATCGCACCAAAAACTCGAGTGCCTTTTGGATTTCCTTCTTGATCAATGACAACTGCAGCATTGTCATCATAGCGTATTATCATACCGTCGTCGCGTTTGAGTTCTTTACAAGTACGTACAATTACAGCTCTGACCACTTCTGATCTTTCTAGCGACATGTGTGGAACTGCTTCTTTGATCACAGCAACAATAACGTCACCAATATGAGCATATCGACGATTGCTAGCTCCTATGATTCGAATACACATCAATTTGCGAGCCCCGCTGTTATCCGCTACATTCAAATAGGTCTGAGGTTGAATCATATGATTTTTTTGATTATTTTTTTTTTAGGCAAAGTAACGGGCGAAGAAAAAAAGAAATATTGTTTGTCCAAAAAACAAAACCTGCACCTGCGATTCGTTTGCCTTTTTCTTTTTCTTTTGCATTTCCAATCCAAATTTTCTCCCGCAAATTTTATCCCGAAAGAATGAATTGAGTTCGTATAGGCATTTTGGACGCTGCTATTGAAATAGCCCTTCTAGCTATATTTTCTGTTACGCCACCGATTTCATAAAGTATTCGACCCGGTTTAACAACAGCTACCCAATATTCAGGCGATCCTTTACCCGAACCCATACGTGTTTCTGCGGCTCTGACTGTAACCGGTTTGTCTGGAAATATACGGACCCATATCTTTCCACCGCGGCGTGCATTTCGTGTCATTGCCCGTCGACCTGCTTCTATTTGTCTAGATGTGATCCAAGAGGGTTCAAGTGCCTGAAGAGCATATTTACCAAAACAAATATTATTACCTCGATAAGAAATTCCCTTCATTCTTCCTCTATGTTGTTTACGGAATCTGGTTCTTTTGGGGTTATAGTTGATGGTTGGGTTTGAATTCCATCGCTACTCCAGAATCGGACGTGAGAGTTTCTTCTCATCCGGCTCCTCGCGAATAAAAAGATTCAAAAATCAGGAATTTTAAGGAAATTTAGATAGAATAGAATTTGAATTCAGATAGACTTGTAGTTCATATGATATCCATCGATTTGATATATATAAGTAATATATCGGAGTATGGAGTTCAGCGAATCGATCTCAAATCTGGTAGTAATTTGTATCTTCTTTCTATCGTATAGTGAAAGACCTAAAAGAAGAATATATATATATAATATAATTTGATTGGTTTTGATAATCTTAAAATGAATCTTTCTTTTGTTTTCTCCTTGAATTTAACGGCCTTAGCGTCGTTAATTGACCAAAATTTAGTAATCCAAGAAAAGAAAGTTTTCGCGGGCGAATGTTGACTCTTTCAATTCAATTTTGATTTCGGTTGTAGCCAGAATTTCTAACTTTTTCGAATATATGAATTGGTCTCGGGTCCGTTCCGCCATCCAGATCAATGAATCATTATAATTCGTGTTCAATCGAATTTTTGAGATCCACAGGTTCCGTCGTTCTCATCGCTTCTTACTTAATGTTTAGGTCTGAATTCTGCAATGGAGCTCAATGAAAGTTGTGCGTGAGTCAATCTTCTCAGTCTTTATTGACTCGAAGCTCTTGATTTTTTTGTTCTCTGGACGGATTCATTTTAGTATGGATGAATCTGTATTAATGCTTTCTTACATTGCCCTTTTTATGAGATGGCTCATAGACCTTACATATTCCATATTGGAATTAGCTAGCATCAATCGTCGTTTTCTTTCTTTCTCTCATCCTTCCATTTATCCACACCCTTATTTTCTTTTCTCTATTTTGATTCCCAACTTAGAATCTGATTTTTGTTTTTATTTAGGCAAAAGGTTTCAGTTGCTACAAGAATATGACTGATCTGTCATATCTTGACTGGTTCTTTGGATCCAGATAATGTGAAGTGATGAATTGGGTATTTTTCTAGAGTTATTAGTTTCGACTATCAGTGGCTTTTTTTACTAACCCCAAAAAACCAACGAGTCACACACTAAGCATAGCAATTATATCAAGCATTCAATTGAATTTTTATTAAACCCAATAGACTTACGAAGAATTATGAATTCCAGAAATTTTTTGGTTTTGGATTGAACAGAAAAAGAAGAAATGTCTTTCTCGTTTTTTAGTACATTACCAACTAGAAGGGAAGGTCCAGTCAAAGTTTCTTATTCTCCATCAATAAATATCCAAATTTTAATGCCTAATATCCCAGAAATAGTTCGAACTGGATAGGAACAATAATCGATTTTCGCTTGAATGGTTTGTAGGGGAACTCTACCTTCTCGGATCCACTCAACCCGCGCAATTTCTTTTCCGTCAATACGTCCTGCAATTTGTACTCGAATTCCTTTTGTATTTGCTTGTTCAGTTAATTCAATTGCTTTTTTCATTGCTTTTCGAA